CTACAAGCAGTACTACACCTTTGATCGTGAAATATCGATTGCTTGTTGCACCCTGTGAATCACGTGAAAGTAGGATACTCCAAATTCGGGGGTCAAAGAGTTTCAGAAAACGTTCTTGGTGGAAAAAAATGTGAGTGAAAGATCCCACTGAATCAAATTTGATCCATGAATCTAAGAAATAGTGAGAATTCTTGATCTCTCTCAATATCTCTCTCAATTCGAATATCCAGGATTTTAATTGATGTCGTTTCATTGATTCCTCCTAAAGATTTCATTTCAATTGGAATTTGGTTATTCACGATGTACGATGATCCCTGTTAAGCATCCATGGCTGAATGGTTAAAGCGCCCAACTCATAATTGGCAAATTCGTAGGTTCAATTCCTGCTGGATGCACGCCAATGGGAAAGTCTATTGGAATTGGCTCTGTATCAATGGAATCCCATCATCCATACATAACAAATTGGTATGGTATATTCATACCATAACATATGGACAGTAAGAACTAGAATTCTTATCGATACTGGAACTCATAGGGAAGAAAATGGATTTATGGATGGAATCAAATATGCAGTATTTACAGAAAAAAGTATTCGGTTATTGGGGAACAATCAATATACTTCTAATGTCGAATCAGGATCAACTAGGACAGAAATAAAGCATTGGGTCGAACTCTTCTTTGGTGTCAAGGTCATAGCTATGAATAGTCATCGACTCCCGGGAAAGGGTAGAAGGATGGGACATACAATGCATTACAGACGCATGATCATTACGCTTCAACCGGGTTATTCTATTCCACCTCTTATAGAGAAAAGAACTTAAAGCAAAAGACTTAATAACACGGCAATACATTTATACAAAACTTCTACCCCGAGCACACGCAATGGAGCCGTAGACAGTCAAGGGAAATCCAATACACGAAATAATTTGATCTATGGGCAGCATCATTGTGGTAAAGGTCGTAATGCCAGAGGGATCATTACCGCAGGGCATAGAGGGGGAGGTCATAAGCGTCTATACCGTAAAATCGACTTTCGACGGAATGAAAAAGAGATATCTGGTAGAATCGTAACCATAGAATACGATCCTAATCGAAATGCATACATTTGTCTCATACACTATGGGGATGGTGAGAAGAGATATATTTTACATCCCAGAGGGGCTATAATTGGAGATACCATTGTTTCTGGTACAGAAGTTCCTATATCAATGGGAAATGCCCTACCTTTGAGTGCGGTTTGAACTATTGATTGACGTAATTGGAAGTAACCAATTAGGTTTACGACGAAACCTAGAAATCGATCACTGATCAAATTGGAGTACCTCTACGGGATAGACCTCAACAGAAAACTGTTGAGGAACGGCAGCAGGTGATTGAGTTCAGTAGTTCCTCATAGAAAATTATTGACTCTAGAGATATGGTAATATGGAGAAGACAAAATTGTTTGAAGCGCGCACAGATTATTCACATTTCATTTGATGGTCAGAGGCGAATTGAAAGCTAAGCAGTGGTAATTAGAAAGACCCCCCGGGGGAAAATAGAGATGTCTCCTACGTTACCCGTAATATGTGGAAGTATCGACGTAATTTCATAGAGTCATCCGGTCTGAATGCTACATGAAGAACATAAGCCAGATGACGGAACGGGGAGACCTAGGATGTAGAAGATCATAACATGAGTGATTCGGCAGATTTGGATTCCTATATAGCCACTCATGTGGTACTTCATCATACGATTCATATAAGATCCATCTGTCTAGATATCATCATATACATCTAGAAAGCCGTATGCTTTGGAAGAAGCTTGTACAGTTTGGGAAGGGGTTTTGATTGATAAAAAAGAAGAATCTACTTCAACCGATATGCCCTTAGGCACGGCCATACATAACATAGAAATCACACTTGGAAAGGGTGGACAATTAGCTAGAGCAGCAGGCGCTGTAGCGAAACTTATTGCAAAAGAGGGTAAATCGGCCACATTAAGATTACCGTCTGGGGAGGTCCGTTTGATATCCAAAAACTGCTTAGCAACAGTCGGACAAGTGGGTAATGTGGGGGTGAACCAGAAAAGTTTGGGTAGAGCCGGATCTAAGTGTTGGCTAGGTAAGCGTCCTGTAGTAAGAGGAGTAGTTATGAACCCTGTAGACCATCCCCATGGGGGCGGTGAAGGGAGAGCCCCGATTGGTAGAAAAAAACCCACAACCCCTTGGGGCTATCCTGCGCTTGGAAGAAGAAGTAGGAAAAGGAAAAAATATAGTGATAGTTTGATTCTTCGTCGCCGTAAATAGGAACATTGAAAATCCCATTTTTGGAATGGAAAATAATGTGATGGGCGAACGACGGGAATTGAACCCGCGCATGGTGGATTCACAATCCACTGCCTTGATCCACTTGGCTACATCCGCCCCTTCCCTTATCTAGCTAATCATCATTATTGTATTGATTCTTACCCTCATACTTCAGATTCAGATCGAGATATTGCCAATTTCAAAAATGTCAAAAAGGAGTAATCAGCCGTGACACGTTCACTCAAAAAAAATCCTTTTGTAGCTAATCATTTATCGGGAAAAATTGAAAAACTCAACATGAGGGAGGAGAAAGAAATAATAGTGACTTGGTCTCGGGCATCTACCATTATACCCACAATGATTGGCCATACAATCGCTATTCATAATGGAAAGGAACATTTACCTATTTATATAACAGATCGTATGGTCGGTCACAAATTGGGAGAATTCGCACCTACTCTCACTTTCGTAAGACATGTGAGAAACGATAATAAATCTCGTCGTTAGTCGTTCTACTAAGCATTCATGTGAAAAGTCTTATCTTAGATGCTATCTTTCTTTCTCTTATAGTAAGAGTATAGATAGTAAGAGTATAGTTCTTTTTCTAGCATACTAAGACTTCTACTTTTCTTACTTATCTTATTCTTACTTATCTTATTCTTACTTATCTTATTCTTACTTATCTTATTCTTACTTATCTTATTCTTACTTATCTTATTCTTACTTATCTTATACTATACTTCACCTAGGCACCTATCTTTCATTGGCGGAGGAGAACTTTCTTTTATGATAAAGAACAAAAATTCGGATAAAGAAGCAAAAGTGTTAGCTCAACATATACGTATGTCTGTTTTCAAAGCACGAAGAGTAATTGATCAGATTCGCGGACGTTCTTATGAGGAAACACTTATGATACTGGAACTAATGCCTTATCGGGCATCGTATCCAATTTTAAAATTGGTTTATTCTGCAGCAGCAAATGCTAGTAATAATATGGGTTTGAATGAAGCTGATTTATTTATTAGTAAAGCTGAAGTCAATGGAGGTGCTATTATGAAAAAGTTAAGACCCCGGGCTCGAGGGCGTAGTTATCTTATAAAAAAAACCACTTGTCATATAAAGATTGTTTTAAAAGAAAAATTCTAGATTCATCTAAAGAAAGAGAATTTGGATTCCTATTTTGAAAAAAAAAAGGGGGATGGAAAAAGATGGGACAAAAAATAAATCCACTTGGTTTCAGACTTGGAACAACTCAAAGTCATCATTCTTTTTGGTTCGCAAAACCAAAGGATTTTTCCATGGGTTTGCAAGAAGATGAAAAAATACGGAGTTGTATTAAGAACTATGTAAAAAAAAAAAAGAGAATATCCTCGGGTTTCGAAGGAATTGCCTATATGAGGATTCAAAAAAGAATAGATTTGATTCAGGTCATAATTTATATTGGATTTCCCAATTTCTTAATAGAAGGACGAACATGGGGAGTCGAAGAATTCCAAATGAATGTACAAAAAGAGTTTCACCGGAGACTCAACATTGCTATCACAAGAATTGAAAAACCTTATGGACAACCTAATATTCTTGCAGAATATATAGCTTTACAATTAAAAAATAGAGTTTCGTTTCGAAAGGCAATGAAAAAAGCTATTGAATTAACTGAACAAGCGGGTACAAAAGGAATTCAAGTGCAAATTGCAGGGCGTATTGACGGAAAAGAGATTGCACGTGTTGAATGGATCAGAGAAGGGAGAGTCCCCTTACAAACAATTCGCGCTAAAATTGATCACTGCTCTCATACAATTAGAACTATCTATGGAGTCTTAGGCATAAAAATTTGGATATTTGTAAACCAAGAATAAAAAATAAGAATAATAGACCCTTCTTTTTTTTCATCAAGAAACGAGCAATTAGAATTCTATAAGGTTGAATAAAAATTGGATTTAAACTTTATTGATATTTCATAGAATTGCTATGCTTAGTGTGTGACTCGTTCAGAATTGAGATTGAAAAAAAAAAAGGCTGACCCCACTAGAAACTTTTTAACTATGAAAACTAAAGAAGCTCAAAACTAATAACCAACTTATTGCTTCGTATTATCGAGATCCCAAGACACAGTCACTATATAACTAAATTGATCATATAGTTGTAGCAACTGAAATTCTTTTTTCATAAAAAGAATTTAATTATGAATTGTGAAACAAAAAGAAAGGGATGTAGAAAAAATGGAAGGATGATAGAAAGATAGAATAAAGATTTCAATGATATATGATTCCCATATGTATGGTTTATGAAGAATCACTTCAGAAATAGGGCAGTGTGATAAAGCATCAACATCAATGAAATTATGAAATAAAGATAGAAAATCTACGATTACAATATAATAAGAAATAAAAAAAAAAAAAATGAAATTTCAATAATATAAAAATAAGAAAATATAATCAATGGAAATATAGATAATAGCTATTTAAGAAATCTAAGAAGCTATAAAAAGAAATAAATAATAGAAAATAGATGAAGAATTGAATCGAGCTTCGAGTTAAGAAAAACTGAGAATATTTACTCGGAAACAAATAACATATTTTGTTGGAAGCTCCATTGCAGAGTTAAAGCCTAAGCATTAATAGAGAAGCTATGGGAACGATGTAACCTGGGACTACATAGGATTAAAAAAAAAAAAAAGAAATAAATCCTAATGATTCGCTGGGTAGGATGGCGGAATGAACCAAGAAAAAAAAAAGATTTCTTCTGAATGGTCGTAAATTGACCCTACAAATGAAGGAGGAAAGAGTCAATATTCGCCCGTGAATCCTTTATTTATTTTTCTTTCATTTCTATTTCATATATTAAAGAACTTTTGGCATAATTGAATAGAGGTAAAGTCAGATACTTTCTAAAATTTCATATTGATAAAAGCATCGTATAGAAACAAAAATGCCTAGTTACTAGTTATTTAAAATGAGTATATTCTTTTAATAGAATGAAATACATAAATAAATGTGTATATTTAAGATTGTTGAATAATTTCATTCGCGAGGAGCTGGATGAGAAGAAACTCTCATGTCCGGCTCTGCAGTAGAGATGGAATTCATAAAAACCATCAACTATAACCCCAAAAGAATCAGATTTCGTAAACAACATAGAGGTAGAATGAAGGGAATATCCTGCCGAGGCAAGCATATTTGTTTTGGAAGATACGCCCTTCAGGCACTTGAACCTTCTTGGATCACAGCTAGACAAATAGAAGCAGGGCGAAGAGCAATGACACGATATGCGCGTCGCGGTGGAAAAATATGGGTACGTATCTTTCCCGACAAACCTGTTACAGTAAGACCTACGGAAACACGTATGGGTTCGGGCAAGGGATCCCCCGAATATTGGGTAGCCGTTGTTAAACCGGGCCGAATACTTTATGAAATGAATGGAATATCAGAAACTGTAGCCAAAGCGTCTATGAAAATAGCTGCATGCAAAATGCCTATACGAACTCAATTTGTTATTTTGGGATAGGTAAACAAAAGTAAAGGAGTATTGAGAAGAAAAAAAAAAAAAACAACCGCAGATTTCTGTATCTTTGGACAGACAATATTTATTTTTCCCTTACATCAAATAAGAGATTCAAATAAAAATGATATGATTCAACCTCAGACCCTTTTGAATGTAGCGGATAACAGTGGAGCTCAAGAATTGATGTGTATTCGAATCATAGGAACTGGAAATCACCGATATGCTCATATTGGTGATATTATTGTTGCTGTAATCAAAGAAGCAGTGCCCAACATGCCTCTAGAAAGATCCGAAGTAATTAGAGCTGTGATTGTACGCACGTGTAAAGAACTCAAACGTGACAACGGCATGATAATACGATATGATGACAATGCAGCCGTTATCATTGATCAAGAAGGAAATCCAAAGGGAACCCGGATTTTTGGTGCGATTGCTCGGGAATTGAGACAGTTGAATTTTACAAAAATAGTTTCATTAGCGCCCGAAGTATTATAGTCTTCTAAATAAGACTAGTAGATATAGAAAAAGTATATATCCTTTTTCTATATTTCAATATCTGAAATAAAGAAAATGAATAGATTGTGTCTTATGCATATACCTTCAATTTCTAATCATTTTATAAAAAAGAAAAGAAACATGTTGATTATATAAAAATGAGGAGGCACCAATAACTAGAGTTTGTCATGGGTAGGGACATTATTGCCGATATAATAACTTCTATAAGAAATGCTGACATGCAACAAAAGGGAAGAGTTCAAATAGTATCTGCTAATATCACTAAAAATATTGTGAAAATACTTTTACGAGAAGGCTTTATTGAAAACGTTCGAAAACATAAAGAAAGCCAAAAAAATTTCTTGGTTTCAACCTTACGACAGAGAAAGACTGGGAAAGGAAATAAAATTATTTTAAAGCGTATCAGCCGACCCGGTCTACGAATCTATTACAACTATCAACAAATTCCTAAGATTTTAGGGGGAATGGGGATTGTCATTCTTTCCACTTCTAGAGGTATAATGACAGATCGGGAAGCTCGATTAGAAAAAATTGGGGGAGAAATCTTGTGTTATATATGGTAATTCTCCGGGGATGCCCACTTATTATTTGTAAAATAGAGAAGAGAAGTGAATTATAGAACTCTTCCTCTATTAGTTGATACTTAAAGGGGATTCCCTGGAATGAAAGAACAAAAATTGATTCATGAGGGTTTCATTACTGAATCACTTCCCAACGGCATGTTCCGAGTTCGGTTAGATAATCAAGATCAAATTCTAGGCTATATTTCAGGGAGAATCCGGCGCAGTTTTATACGTATACTACCCGGTGATAGAGTCAAAATTGAAATGAGTCGTTATGATTCAACCAGGGGACGTATAATTTATAGACTTCGCAAAAAAGATTCGAACGATTAGATCCTTCTTTTAAACATCCCCCTCGTAGGGGATATAATTTGAAGTTCAAAAATGAAATCAACTTATTTTTGTTTCCAAAAATAGATTCAGAATGAAGGTAAGGAATTATAAATATGAAAATAAGGGCTTCTGTTCGTAAAATTTGTGAAAAATGTCGCCTGATTCGTAGGCGAGGGCGAATTATAGTAATTTGTTCCAACCCGAGACATAAACAGAGGCAGGGGTAATCTTTCTCAACTTCTCAATAAAAAACCTTTTTAAAATAAAAACCCATGTATTCCTTTTCATATGAAAAGGATATCCCCGTTAAATATGATATAAGAAAATATGACAAAACCTATAGTAAAAATTGGTTTACGTAAGAATGCACGTAGAATACCAAAAGGAGTTATTCATGTTCAAGCAAGTTTCAACAATACTATTGTAACTGTTACAGACGTACGAGGTCGGGTGGTTTCTTGGGCTTCCGCGGGTACTTCTGGATTTAGAGGCACAAGAAAAGGAACACCCTATGCTGCTCAAGCCACCACCCTAAATGCTATTCGTACAGTAATGGATCAGGGTATGCAACGAGCAGAGGTTATGATAAAGGGTCCGGGTCTCGGAAGAGATGCGGCATTACGAGCCATTCGCAGAAGTGGGATGCTATTAAGTTTCGTACGTGATGTAACACCTATGCCACATAATGGATGCCGCCCACCAAAAAAAAGACGTGTGTAGAAATAAGAATTCAAGAAATTACAAGAAAAAGAAATGATTCAATTATCTGATCCAATAATTATAAAGAAAATAATAGTATGGTTCGAGAAGAAGTAGCAGGATCCACTCGAACACTACAGTGGAAATGTGTTGAATCAAGAATAGAAAGCAAGCGTCTTTATTATGGTCGCTTCGTTCTGTCCCCGCTTTTGAAAGGTCAAGCCGATACCGTAGGTATTGCCATGCGAAGGGCTTTACTTGGAGAAATAGAAGGAACATGCATCACATGTGCAACATTTCAAAATGTGCTGCATGAATATTCTACGATAGCAGGTATTGAAGAATCAGTACATGAAATTTTAATAAATTTGAAAGAAATTGTATTGAGAAGTCATCTCTATGGAGTTAGGGACGCATCTATTTGCGTAAGGGGTCCCAAATGTATAACCGCTCAAGATATCATTCCACCGCCTTCTGTAGAAATAGTTGACACAACACAGCATATAGCTAACCTGACAGAACCTATTGATTTGTGTATTGAATTACAAATAAAGAGGGATCGCGGATATGGTTTGAAATCCGCAAAAAACTCTCACAATGGAAGTTATCCTATAGATATTGTATCCATGCCTGTTCGAAATGCGAATCATAGTATTCATTCTTATGGTAATGGGAATGAAAAACAAGAGATACTCTTTCTAGAAATATGGACGAATGGAAGTTTAACTCCTAAAGAAGCACTTTATGAAGCTTCTCGTAATTTGATTGATTTATTGATTCCCTTTCTACATGCAGAGGAAGAAAATAGGGATTTCAAAGAAAATGAAAACAGATGGAATCTATCCCCTTGTTCCTTTCAAGACAGATTCACTAATCTTAAGAAAAACAAAAAAGGAATTTCATTAACATGTATTTTTATTGACCAATCAGAATTGTCTTCAAAGACCTATAATTGTCTCAAAAGGTCCGATATACATACATTATCGGACCTTTTGAGTCATAGTCAAGAAGATCTTATGAAAATGGAATATTTTTGCATAGAAGATGTAAAACAGATATTGGGCACTCTACAAAAGCATTTTGCAATCAATTTACCTAAGAAAACGTTTTCATTTTAAATCCATTGTATTTTTTTCTCATTTTTGAGAAAGAAAAATAGGAGAATGAGGTTTGAATCTCTGATACGATCCATATATTTGCAGAATAGATCATAATAAGATTTATGTATCTAAGGAAGATCCAGAAGGGAATCTTCCTTAGATACTTATGTCGTGGTATTTTGTGGTTGAATCAATTTAAAAAAGACCTAAAGTTAAGGATTTTTCAATAGGTAAAGTTGCTCCAATACCTAACCAAAGAGCTATTGCGGTACCGATCAAAAAGACTGTTGTAGCTACTGGACGACGAAAGGGATTTTGAAATTTATTGACATTCTCCAAAAAGGGTACTGTCAATAATCCTGTTGGCACTGAAACCATTAAAAGAACACCCAATAACTTATTGGGTACTGTGCGAAGTATTTGAAATACAGGAAAGAAGTACCATTCGGGTAATATTTCCAACGGCGTTGCAAATGGATCCGCCGGTTCACCAATCATTGACGGCTCTAGAACTGCTAAGCCCACATTACATGCAATAGTGCCTAGAATTACTACTGGAAAAATATATAAAAGATCATTGGGCCATGCGGGTTCTCCATAATAATTATGTCCCATCCCTTTAGCTAATTTAGCTCTTAATACAGGATCATTCAAATCGGGCTTCTTTGTTATTTGGATAGGTGAATTTTTTTGGATCCATCCCCCAAAGGAACCGGACATGATAATTTTTTATCATCCGGCTCGAGCAAGAATCACAGAAATATATCCATAGAAAATCTCTATTTCATAAATATCTACATATAGAATGTAGAATAACTCTATGTAATAAACTATTTATGAGTTGCAAAGAATTGGGTTCTGGCAAGGAAATGCTCAATATCCAAGTAGGCTCACAAATTTGATCATGATCAAGTGCTTTTTGGATTGTCTCATGTCTTTTGGTTGGTATTTATCCCCACAACATCTCAATTTTATTACGTACAAAAATACAAAGTTTTTACTTGTTACTAATAAAGTCTAGCCCCTGTTCTTCCTTAGATCCCTTATTTCACTCCGATAGTATCATAGATCAGGGTCGATGCAGAGGAAATGAATGCATCTACATACTATAAGAAACTTACTGAGATGACTCAAGATTACTATAGAATTCATACGAAATACTCATTAGGAAAATTTGAAATTATAAGAAATTGAAAAAAAAAGTGGACTAGGTAGAACGTCATGCCACATCACTGATTCTAGGGATCTCACGGAGCCTTTTCATGTAGCACATGAAAAGAGTATGATCATAGAAAAGATTCTCCTCAAGCGAACCGACCTATCCTATCCTATATAAGGGGACTTACGTGATGGTTGGATATGGAGACACATCGGGTTTTGAATTGCAACGTGGCAGATAAAATAATATATCTGCATGACCAATCAATAGTTCAAGTCACACACTCCCATAATCCATCCTCTTTTCAAAAAATATACTTCAACTATTTCTATTCAATCAACAAGGAAATACTTCATAGTTGAATAGAAGTATCCAAATAACATGCCTTATTTTTTCAATACTCCATATTTGTAGCAATGAAAGACTCTTGTTCCTACCCGATATGAGAAATTACAAATATCTAGAATATTTCTTCTCTATAAAGGACCCGAAATACCTTGCTTACGTATCATTGGAAAGTGCATTAACATAAATACGGCAGTAAGAAGAGGCAATACAAAAGTATGTAAACTATAAAAACGAGTCAAAGTGGATTGGCCCACACTAGCACTTCCACGTAATAATTCTACCAAAGGCGATCCTATTATAGGAATAGCCTCAGGCACGCCTGTTACAATTTTGACTGCCCAATAGCCAATTTGGTCCCGAGGTAAGGAATAACCAGTTACGCCAAAAGATGCGGTCAATACCGCCAGAACCACCCCTGTGACCCAAGTTAATTCGCGGGGTTTTTTAAACCCACCCGTAAGATATACACGAAATACGTGTAAGATCATCATTAAAACCATCATACTTGCTGACCATCGATGAACTGATCGAATTAGCCAACCAAAGTTGGCCTCAGTCATTATGTATTGAACAGAGGCAAAAGCCTCTGTAACAGTTGGACGATAGTAAAAGGTCATAGCAAAACCCGTAGCTACTTGTACTAAAAAACAAGTAAGCGTAATCCCCCCCAGACAATAAAATATGTTGACATGAGGAGGAACATATTTACTAGTTATATCATCTGCAATCGCTTGAATCTCGAGACGTTCCTCGAACCAATCATATACTTTATTGAGATAGGTAACCCGAGAGGGATTCCCCCTCTGAGAGCCGTATATGAGAATTTCATCTCGTACGGCTCAAGGCGAAACATACAAATACTGATTTCAACGGATATGGAATAGAAGAGTTTTCAACTTCTTGGAGCTTAGTTGATTTGACCCAAAGATACGAAGCGAAGTAAGAAAAATCCGGAATTTATTCTCTGTGATGATAATGCCAAGAAATAAAATCTCAAGTTGGCTCATGCATCTGTCTTTATGTTTATCATGACAGGCCTCTTGAATCTTCTCTTCCCTATTTTTTTTTTACTTTTTTTATAGGAATTCTCTTGTTGAGACCCTATCAATCAATTGAAACCTCAGATTCATACTAGAACCACGATGATTTAAGCTCAACTCAAAGGTTCTCTGAGTTAAAACCATTTGATCATCACCCTTTCAATGAATGTAATAACTCAACGAAATCTAGAGAAAGAGTTTTCTTTCGGTCAAAAGAAGTCTGAAGAAAAAAAAATTTGATTGAGAAAAGGCCTCTTTCTATTTTTTTTTTTAGTCCAGTTGCGAGGTCTGAATAATAGATATGAATCATAGTTTAAATATTTATTTTCTTGATCTATTCTATATAGTCCGTGCTCCAGAGACTAGAATAAATATCTGACGAGGTAAAATCATCTTGATAGAGATGACAGGTCCATTCTCTGTATTATCAATAGGATCAATTATAACAAGTCACACGCTCATATTCCGGAAATTCAATATTGAAACTTCACGATCGAACTACCAGAATGGTCTATCAATACAAGTCTTCAGTTGAAATATTCAGTATTTTAAGCATGAAGTAATGCTAAGTAAAATACTCTTTTTTGATTAAAAAGCTAGGAAGTCCTAGTTTTTATGAACTAATTCATTGAAATTCCATCCAGTAAAACTGATGAATTATAAATTTCCAAAATAATAGATAGAAATATTGCAAATAGAGCCATTGCGACTCCCATAAGCGGTGTAGTCCCCCACCCCGGAGCTACTTTTCCATATTCCGAATTCAATGGTTTCAATAAATTCCCTACGCCAGTTCGTCTTGGCCCAGATCTAGAACTACTCTCAGCGATTTTTGTAGCCATAAATCCTCTTTCATAATGGGTTGTTGTTGACTTTGTATACCATTCCGTTGTAGTTGTAAATAAACGAAATTATCGCGATCCGTTGAGATCTTTAATTTTTTGAAAAAAAAAAAAAAAATGGAAACAGCAACCCTAGTCGCCATCTCCATATCCGGTTTACTTGTAAGCTTTACTGGGTACGCCTTATATACCGCTTTTGGGCAACCCTCTCAAAAATTAAGGGATCCTTTCGAAGAACACGGGGACTAGTTGAAGTAATGAGCCCCCATATTCATATTGGGGGGCTCATTACTTCAACGGAAATAATGAAAAATCATTTCATTTTTTTCGTTGGAACTTTTGGCGGTTCTCGAAAAAAGATAGCGAAAAAGATTATCCCTAAAGTCGAAACTAAGAGAAATGTATAAACCAATGCTTCCATAGATTTGATCGTGGTTTACAATTATAGCTTTCACACCTATTCATTTTGGATCATTAACTATTACTATATTCTAATAGACTCTATTATTATATAACTATGGAGTATAGAAGATATTCAAAAATATTGAATATGAAATAGATAATAGATCTAAATAAAAATACTAAAATAAAATAACAAAAATTCAGACTGCTTGTCTCCTTGTAGTTGGATCTCCAAGTTTTTGGAATGCTCCAAATTCTACTTGAGCATCCAAATCTGGATCAATACCGGCAAAAACATCTCTGAACAAGGTTCTGGCGCCGTGCCAAATGTGTCCGAAAAAAAAGAGCAAAGCAAACGTAGCATGCCCAAAAGTGAACCAACCCCTCGGACTGCTACGAAAAACGCCATCGGATTTCAAAGTAGCCCGGTCTAATTCAAAAATTTCACCTAATTGGGCACGTCTAGCATATTTTTTCACAGTAGCAGGATCACTATAAATGACTCCATTGAGTTCGCCACCATAGAATTCAACAGTTACCCCTACCTGTTCAACACTATACTTGGATTCCGCCCTTCTAAAAGGAACATCGGCCCTCACAATTCCGTCTCCATCTACTAAAACTACTGGAAAGGTTTCAAAAAAGGTAGGCATACGACGTACAAAGAGTTCGCGCCCTTCTTTATCTCTAAATACGGGGTGCCCTAACCACCCAACAGCTATTCCATCCCCGTTATCCATCGAGCCTGCTCTAAATAATCCCCCTTTCGCCGGATTATTACCAATGTAATCGTAAAAAGCTAATTTTTCGGGAATTTTAGACCAAGCTTCCGATAAGCTCAGATTTTCAGCTAGTCCGGCCCCAACTCTTCTATATATTTCTTGCTGGAAGTACCCCTGATCCCACTGATAACGAGTGGGGCCAAATAATTCTATTGGGGTAGTTGCTGAACCATACCACATAGTTCCAGCAACAATGAAAGCTGCAAAAAAAACAGCAGCAATACTACTGGAAAGTACAGTTTCAATATTACCCATGCGTAATCCTTTGTATAGACGTTGAGGCGGACGGACACTAAGATGGAATAGACCCGCTAATATGCCCAATGTACCTGCTGCAATATGATGAGAAGCTATTCCTCCCGGAACAAAAGGATCAAAACCTTCTGCACCCCACGCTGGATTTACAGGTTGTACCTTTCCAGTTAGTCCATAAGGATCGGACACCCATATTCCAGGACCATATAAGCCTGTTACATGAAATGCACCAAAGCCAAAGCAAGCCACTCCTGAGAGAAATAAATGAATTCCAAAGATCTTGGGCAAATCCAAAGAAGGTTTTCCCGTGCGTTCATCAGAGAATATTTCTAGGTCCCAATAAACCCAATGCCAGATAGCTGCCAAGAAGCATAAGCCAGAAAACAAAATATGTGCCCCTGCCACGCCTTCATAACTCCAAATGCCCGGATTCGTTATAGTTCCTCCCGAAATACTCCAACCCCCCCACGAATTGGTTATTCCTAAACGAGTCATAAAGGGTATAACAAACATGCCCTGTCTCCACATTGGATCAAGAACAGGGTCAGAGGGATCAAAAACCGCTAATTCATATAGAGCCATTGAGCCGGCCCAACCAGAAACTAGAGCTGTATGCATTATATGCACAGAAAGCAATCGACCGGGATCATTCAATACAACAGTATGAACACGATACCAAGGCAAACCCATGTAAATACCCCTTTCTAAAAAAAAAAATAGACATTATATAACTTTATCGCATTATAAAAGACTAGACCGTGTACTTCACCCGTTTGGCATGTTTTGTATAGGAAAGAATGAATATTGATTTGTATTCCTTTCTTTTCTTTATAAGAACAAAGAGAAACAGATCTTATTCTATACCCGATAAGCACCCATACGCAATGGGAGGGTTTTGTGGAAAAGAATGCATAGATACTTATTTATTCTTTGAAATCATTCGAAAAATCGGCCGATCCGATCGATCCCATTCGTTCCAATTTTTCTTTATTAATTATGTCTTCCTTTATGAACCTTTCAGTCCATACCTATAGACTAAAATTCTATCTATTATCTATAATTCTACCATTTTCTATAATATAGATAATAGTAGATTAGAATCAAAAAAAAAATAATAATAATGAGGACAATAAAGCCATTGTTACGCTTCCATATTAAAGTCAAGCATAGTACTTCATTTTTTCTTTATTTTAATGCCCATTGGTGTTCCAAAAGTACCTTTTCGGAGTCCTGGAGAGGAAGATGCAGTTTGGGTTGACGTATAGTGCGACTTGTCAGACATATTGGTCATATGGTATTTCCCCGTTATCTCCTCCGATCGAGTAGTATATGTTTCGCCCAATCCAATATTCCATATTTTATTGATGAAACCATCAATAATTCGGAGCGTGAAGCACAATAATTCCTATAGGGAATCCACATTATAAATTAGAATAATTGATGGTTTACTTGGACTGATAAAAAAAGTATCCAGGCTCCGTTCAGATAATACCAAATTTGAAATGGTAAGAGCAATGTAATAATATAAATATGAACTAGAAAAAAGATCTAATTATCATAATTCAAATATATAATAGAAATCTAATTCAATTTTTAATAAATTAGGAGATTCATTAGTAATGAAATAGAATAGAATTTCACTTACTATATAAGAATCTTCTATCTTCTATTCTATAGAATTATTCTATAGAATATGGAATAGATTATTACACGATTACCGCTTGTATCATAGTCTATTCTTAGACTTACTATAGAGATCATCTCAAACTGTCTACTCCAATGGAGTAGTATGATGAATACATCAAATAGTTTAGGGAAAGATATGAAATGAATAGAAAAACAAGTGGTACTGAAACCATTTGCCCTATATGCGCGAATGGAATTCGGACAAATCTTCCCCCGGAGTAGAAAAAGAACCTAAAAAATTAAAAGGGCCCATTCAGGAACAAGAAAATTACATCGTAATTTGAATTTCGATGAAACAATACATCAATGAGAAGTTAGTTCAATAAGTTCAGAAAATTCTTTTTTATTTTCTACATTATAGAATATAGGGAAGCCAAAACTCCTGGTAAAAAAAAAAAAGAAATAGGACTGGAATCGACACATTGCTTTTTCGCAATTCTTTTGAACCGTATGCATCCAAAGGTGCACGTACGGTTCCTCAGGGACACAATTTTGCCCTAATCAACCGACTTCATCGAGAAAGATTACTTTTTTTAGGCCAAGAGGTTGATAGCGAGATCTCAAATCAACTTGTCGGTCTCATGGTATATCTCAGCATAGAAGATGATACTAGGGATCTTTATTTGTTTATAAACTCTCCAGGCGGATGGGTAATACCAGGAATATCCATTTATGATACTATGCAATTTGTGTCACCGGATGTACATACAATATGCATGGGATTAGCCGCTTCAATGGGATCTTTCATTCTGGTCGGAGGAGAAATTACCAAACGTCTAGCATTCCCTCACGCTTGGCGCCAATGAGTTTTTATTTGAGATGAGAAAAAAGAAGACTATGCCTTCGCTGTATCAAATATGAATCAAATAAAGAATAAGTAATAATAGCATGGCACTTCGAGTTCGATATGAACAAACCATTATTGTTTTTTTTACATGAGATTTTGTATCGAGATAGTAGTATGAAAGAAGGGTTATCCCCAATTTGATCTTATGTGTCAAGAGTCAATTTCAGCGTCACAAACCCTTTTTCTTCCACATCAGAAGTCTCTTTCTTGTCTTTATGTTATGAGAGAAAGAGTAAAAAAGGAATAAATTATTTTATCCTTCTCGGATCGTATCAAAAAGAAACTTTGGGATTGCTAAACCACAGACGAGATCAATAGATAAAGCAACAGAACCATCATAGTATTTTTTTTATGAAAGGAAGGGTGGTAAATGGATCATTTAACGATTTGGATCAGATGGATTCTCTAGAATTCATTCTATCAAAAATGAATTCCATTGCAGAGCCGTATGCAATGTACAAAAGATGCCCGTACGGTTGTTTCATTCTCAATCGTGCAAGATAGAGATAAAAGAACCGTTCATGATGTATATAATCAGGGTTATGATTCACCAACCTGCTAGTTCTTTTTATGAGGCACAGGCAGGGGAATTTATCCTGGAAGCAGAAGAACTATTGAAGCTTCGCGAAACCCTCACAAAAGTTTATGTACAAAGAACGGGTAACCCTTTATGGGTTATATCCGAAGATATGGAAAGGGATGTTTTTATGTCAGCAACAGAAGCCCAAGCTTATGGCATCGTTGATCTTGTAGCGGTCGAAAATGAAAATACTGGGGATTTTATATAAATTCTCAATAAAAAATATCATTTCAAAATTGGAATTTTCCGTGATTTTCTATTGAATAGAAATCATTCATAATCATCAACCATCAGGTTAAGATCGATCTAAGCCAACCCGCTCTATTCTATCTAGAATGAGATTCTATAGACACGACATGCCAACCATTAAACAACTTATTAGAAACGCAAGACAGCCAATAAAAAATGTCACGAAATCTCCCGCTCTTCGAGGATGTCCTCAGCGTCGAGGAACATGTACTAGGGTGTATGTGCGACTCGTTAAGTTCAGATAATGAGTTTGAAGAAATAAAAAAAAAATTCTTTACGACCACTACCGATGAATAGGATAGATAGAGCAT